AACAAACTTTTTTAACTCAACTCCCCTATTGAATGTACCCCCCCCTTCCCCCCCAGGGGGGGTATACTATGCATAATCGTGCATACATTTATATACCACATATACTATGGTACCGGTACTATATATTATAATCGTACTAAACCCATTACATGTATACGGACATTACACCATGGCCCCATTTCTCCCAACCCACATTCCATGTACTGCTCCAAGACTAGAACTGCTATTTCCCCCCAACCTGCTAATCAACTTCCAAGTCACCATACTATGAATGGTTACAGGACATACATGCAATAATAGGCACCTCCCCATTTGGTTATGCTCGACGTACCAGATGGATTTATTGATCGTACACCTCACGAGAGATCAGCAACCCCTGCCCGTAATGTACTTCATGACTAGCTTCAGGCCCATTCTTTCCCCCTACACCCCTCGCCCTCCTTGCTCTTTTGCGCCTCTGGTTCCTCGGTCAGGAACATCCCATGCTTAACTCCTGAACTTTCTCACTTTTCACGAAGTCATCTGTGCATTATTCTCCCCTATTTAGTCCGTGATCGCGGCATCTTCTCTCTTCATTGCTGTTGGTTCCTCTTTTTTCTGGGGCTTCTTCACAGGTTGCCCTTCACAGTGCAGGTGCGGAGTGCTATTCAAGTGAAGCCTGGACTACTCCTGCGTTGCGTCCTATTCTAGTCCTCTCGTGTCCCTCAATGAGACGGTTTGCGTGTATGGGGAATCATTTTGACACTGATGCACTTTGGATCGCATTTGGTTATGGCTCTTCCACCCCCCCGCTAAATGGGGCTATTTAGTGAATGCTTGTCGGACATATTTTTACGAATTTTCACTTCCTCTATTTTCTCCACAAAACTAGGAGATTCACCACAATTTTTTCTTTAGTTTTTTGTTATTTTTTTTAAAAACATTTTTAAAAAACTAAATTAAACTAAAACCACCGCATAGAACCCCCCAAACCACAAAAACGTTTCGTTTAGTATATATACATTGTTACATTTACCATTTTTATTAGAGAAAATCCACTACCAAACTTTCTTTTCTAAAAACAAAAATTACATTGGACAAAACCCTACAAACAAACATTATTTATATTGATGACAAACAAATAGCCCAATTCTCCTACCTCCAGCAGCCTCCATAGCTTAATCCAAAGCATGGCACTGAAGATGCCAAGACGGTACCTATAATACCTGTGGGCAAAAGACTTAGTCCTAACCTTGCTATTGATTTTTGCTAGACATATACATGCAAGTATCCGCACGCCAGTGAGAATGCCCTAACACCTCTAATAAGAAAAAGGAGCAGGTATCAGGCACACCTGAGGGTAGCCCAAGACACCTTGCCTTAGCCACACCCCCACGGGTATTCAGCAGTAATTAACCTTAAGCAATAAGTGTAAACTTGACTTAGCCATAGCAATTCAGGGTTGGTAAATCTTGTGCCAGCCACCGCGGTCATACAAGAGACCCAAATCAATAGCCGCCCGGCGTAAAGAGTGGCCATATGTTATCCCACTACCTAAGATCAAAATGCAACTAAGCTGTCATAAGCCCAAGATTCACTTAAGCCCCTTCAAACCATCTTAGCCCTACGACTAATTTTACCCCACGAAAGCTAGGGCACAAACTGGGATTAGATACCCCACTATGCCTAGCCCTAAATCTAGATGCTCAAATACCCATGCATCCGCCCGAGAACTACGAGCACAAACGCTTAAAACTCTAAGGACTTGGCGGTGCCCCAAACCCACCTAGAGGAGCCTGTTCTATAATCGATAGTCCACGATTCACCCAACCACCCCTTGCCAACACAGCCTACATACCGCCGTCGCCAGTCCACCTAAAATGAAAGATCAACAGTGGGCTCAATAGTCCACCACTAACAAGACAGGTCAAGGTATAGCCCATGGGGTGGAAGAAATGGGCTACATTTTCTACCATAGAATAAACGAAAGAGGACGTGAAACCCGTCCTTGGAAGGAGGATTTAGCAGTAAAGCAGGACCATACTCTCTCAAGCCTGCTTTAAGACGGCCCTGGGGCACGTACATACCGCCCGTCACCCTCTTCATAGGCCCCAATATTAATAAATAATACCTGCATCTAAGCCAAAGACGAGGCAAGTCGTAACAAGGTAAGCGTACCGGAAGGTGCGCTTAGACCACCGAGAGGTAGCTATAAACCCCAAAGCATTCAGCTTACACCTGAAAGATATCTTACAGAACAAGATCGTCTTGACTTGCCCTACCTCTAGCCCAACCATCACACTACCTCTTCATCAAAAACACATTTCCACAACAAACCAAAACATTCTAACCCTCTCTTAGTATAGGCGATAGAAAAGATTTCTGGCGCAATAGAGGTCTGACCGTACCGTAAGGGAAAGATGAAATAATAATGAAAACCAGAAGCAAAAAACAGTAAAGACCAACCCTTGTACCTCTTGCATCATGATTTAGCAAGAACAACCAAGCAAAGTGAACTAAAGTTTGCCCTCCCGAAACCCAAGCGAGCTACCTGAGAGCAGCTAAAATTGAGCAAACCCGTCTCTGTCGCAAAAGAGTGGGACGACTTTCTGGTAGAGGTGAAAAGCCAACCGAGCTGGGTGATAGCTGGTTGCCTGCCAAATGAATCTAAGTTCCCCCTTAGTCTACTCTCTAAGGACATTCACCTAAACCCCACACATGTCAGGACTAAGAGCTACTCGACGGGGGTACAGCCCCTTCGAAAAAGAATACAATCTCCTCCAGCGGATAATACCCTTTTACCCCCTTACGTGGGCCTTAAAGCAGCCACCAACAAAAGAGTGCGTCAAAGCTCCCCCATCAAAAATCCAAAAACCAATCTGACTCCCTCACCCAAAGCAGGCCAACCTATGAAAATAGAAGGATTAATGCTAAAATGAGTAACTCGGAATTCTCCTCGCAGCGCAAACTTACATCAACTTATTATTAACAGCCTAACTTATACCCAAACTCCAACAAGAACACGTATTTAACCTAACCTGTTAAACCAACTCAGGAGCGCCCACATAGATGATTAAAATCTGCAAAAGGAACTCGGCAAGCCAAAGACCCGACTGTTTACCAAAAACATAGCCTTTAGCAAACAACAAGTATTGAAGGTGATGCCTGCCCAGTGACCCCTAAAGTTTAACGGCCGCGGTATCCTAACCGTGCGAAGGTAGCGCAATCAATTGTCCCATAAATTGAGACTTGTATGAATGGCTAAACGAGGTCTTAACTGTCTCTTGCAGATAATCAGTGAAATTAGTATTCCCGTGCAAAAACGAGAATGTGACCATAAGACGAGAAGACCCTGTGGAACTTAAAAATAACAATCACCTCCTCACCAACCCCCCCCCCCCGCGAGGGCTTACCTATATACAATACCTGATTGACATTTTTCGGTTGGGGCGACCTTGGAGAAAAACAAATCCTCCAAACCTGCAGACCATAGCTCTTCACCAAGATTAACCCATCAAAGTACTAATAGTAACTTAGACCCAATATAATTGATCAATGAACCAAGCTACCCCAGGGATAACAGCGCAATCTCCTCCAAGAGCCCATATCGACAAGGAGGTTTACGACCTCGATGTTGGATCAGGACACCCTAATGGTGCAGCCGCTATTAAGGGTTCGTTTGTTCAACGATTAACAGTCCTACGTGATCTGAGTTCAGACCGGAGCAATCCAGGTCGGTTTCTATCTATGAATTAACTCCTCCTAGTACGAAAGGACCGGAGAAGTGGGGTCAATGCCATAAAGTACACCCCAGCTTATAAGCAATGAACTCAGCTCAATTGCCAAAAGCCCCACACACACCTAATTCCTAGAAAAGGAACAGCTAGCGTGGCAGAGCTCGGCAAATGCAAAAGGCTTAAGCCCTTTATCCAGAGGTTCAAATCCTCTCCCTAGCTCCTCCCCCAATATGACCTCATCCCCCCTAATAAGCCTCTTAGCCATAACATTGTCCTATGTACTCCCAATTCTAATCGCCGTGGCCTTCTTAACACTTGTAGAACGAAAAATCCTCAGCTACATACAGGCCCGAAAGGGCCCAAACATCGTGGGCCCTTTTGGTCTACTCCAACCTGTCGCGGATGGGGTGAAATTGTTCATTAAAGAGCCCATCCGTCCGTCCACCTCTTCCCCCTTCCTCTTCACCATAACACCTGTCCTAGCCCTACTACTAGCCCTCACCATCTGAACGCCCCTCCCACTACCTTTCCCCCTTGCAGACCTGAACCTAGGCCTGCTATTCCTCCTGGCCATGTCAAGTTTAACTGTCTACTCCCTACTCTGATCCGGATGAGCTTCAAACTCCAAATACGCCCTAATCGGAGCCCTTCGTGCTGTTGCTCAGACAATCTCATATGAAGTCACCCTGGCTATCATCCTTCTATCTACAATTATATTATGCGGGAACTACTCCCTAAGCACCCTAGCCACCACCCAAGAACCCATCTACCTTATTTTTCCTTCGTGGCCTCTAGCAATAATATGATTCATCTCTACCCTCGCTGAAACCAACCGTGCCCCATTCGACCTCACAGAAGGGGAATCTGAACTTGTCTCAGGATTCAACGTTGAATATGCCGCCGGACCATTCGCCCTGTTCTTCCTAGCAGAATACGCCAACATCATACTAATAAACACGCTAACAACTATCCTATTCCTCAACCCTAGCTTTTTAAGCCTCCCATCCGAACTATTCCCCGTTGCTCTAGCTACAAAAACCCTTCTACTCTCATCCTCATTCCTATGGATCCGAGCCTCATACCCACGATTCCGCTATGACCAACTAATACACCTCCTATGAAAAAACTTCCTACCCCTGACCCTAGCTCTATGTCTATGACATACCAGCATACCAATTAGCTACGCCGGTCTACCCCCAATCTAAGGCAGCGTGCCTGAACATAAAGGGTCACTATGATAAAGTGAACATAGAGGTATAATAATCCTCTCGCTTCCTTTTAACTTAGAAAAGTAGGAATCGAACCTACACAAAAGAGATCAAAACTCTTCATACTCCCCTTATATTATTTTCTAGTAGGGTCAGCTAACCAAGCTATCGGGCCCATACCCCGAAAATGATGGTCTAACCCCTTCCCCTACTAATGAACCCTCATGCAAAACTAGTCTTCACCGCAAGTTTACTGCTAGGGACCAGCATTACCATCTCTAGTAACCATTGAATCTTAGCTTGAACCGGCCTAGAAATCAACACCTTAGCCATCATTCCCCTTATTTCCAAATCTCACCACCCCCGAGCAATTGAAGCAACCATCAAATACTTCCTCACCCAATCAGCCGCATCAGCCTTAATTCTGTTCTCAAGCTTAGCCAATGCCTGATCCACAGGCCAATGAGACATCACACAATTAAATCACCCCACATCCTGCCTAGTACTAACTATAGCAATCGCAATCAAATTAGGACTAGTCCCATTCCATTTCTGATTCCCAGAAGTGCTTCAAGGCTCTTCAATAATTACCGCCCTACTACTCTCAACTCTCATAAAACTACCCCCAATCACCCTCCTCCTCATTACATCACAATCCCTTAACCCCCCACTACTCACCCTTCTAGCAATCTCCTCCGCACTAATCGGGGGCTGAATAGGCCTTAACCAGACACAAACACGAAAAATCCTAGCTTTCTCATCCATCTCACACCTGGGCTGAATAATCATTGTTATCACCTACAACCCCCATCTCACCCTCCTCACTTTTACCCTCTATACAGTAATAACAACAACCGTATTCCTATCCCTCAATCAAATCAAAGTCCTAAAACTATCAACAATACTCATCTCATGAACAAAAACACCCACACTAAACGCAGCTATAATACTAACACTCTTATCCTTAGCAGGCCTCCCACCCCTAACAGGCTTCATGCCAAAATGATTTATCATCCAAGAACTTACTAAACAAGAAATAACCCCCACAGCCACAATTATCGCCATACTATCACTCTTGGGCCTATTTTTCTACCTCCGCCTCGCATACCATTCAACAATCACACTCCCACCCAACTCATCCAACCACATAAAACTCTGACGAACCAACAAAACACCAAGCACCTCTACAGCCATCCTATCCGCCCTATCAACCTCGCTGCTACCCTTGTCTCCCCTAATTATCACCATATTTTAGAAACTTAGGATTAAACCGCCGCCCAAACCAAAGGCCTTCAAAGCCTTAAATAAGAGTTAAACTCTCTTAGTTTCTGCCATGCTAAGACTAACAGGACATTAACCTGTATCTTCTGAATGCAAACCAGACGCTTTAATTAAGCTAAAGCCTTCATCTAGGCAGATGGGCCTCGATCCCATACAATTCTAGTTAACAGCTAGACGCCATAACCCCTCGGCTTCTGCCTACAAGACCCTGGCACGCTCTTGCGCACATCAATGAGCTTGCAACTCACCATGAACTTCACCACAGGGTCGATAAGAAGAGGAATCAAACCTCTGTAAAAAGGACTACAGCCTAACGCTTCAACACTCAGCCATCTTACCTGTGACCTTCATCAACCGATGATTATTCTCAACTAACCACAAAGATATTGGCACTCTTTACCTAATTTTCGGCACATGAGCAGGCATAGTCGGTACAGCACTTAGCCTGTTAATTCGCGCAGAACTAGGACAACCAGGAACACTTTTGGGAGATGACCAAATTTACAATGTAATCGTCACAGCCCATGCCTTCGTTATAATTTTCTTCATAGTTATGCCAATCATGATTGGGGGCTTTGGGAACTGACTAGTTCCTCTCATAATTGGTGCCCCAGACATAGCATTCCCACGCATGAACAACATAAGCTTCTGACTTCTCCCTCCCTCTTTTCTTCTCCTACTAGCTTCCTCCACCGTAGAAGCTGGAGCCGGCACTGGATGAACTGTCTACCCCCCCTTAGCCGGCAACCTCGCCCATGCCGGTGCATCAGTAGACCTAGCCATCTTCTCCCTTCATCTCGCAGGTGTATCATCTATTTTAGGGGCTATTAACTTCATCACCACCATTATTAACATGAAACCCCCCGCACTGTCACAGTACCAAACACCCCTATTCGTTTGATCTGTCCTCATTACTGCTATTCTCCTACTACTTTCTTTACCTGTCCTAGCCGCCGGAATTACAATACTGCTCACCGACCGCAACCTTAACACTACATTCTTCGACCCCGCAGGAGGAGGGGATCCAATTCTCTACCAACATCTGTTCTGATTCTTCGGTCACCCTGAAGTTTATATCCTCATCCTTCCAGGCTTCGGAATAATCTCTCATGTAGTAGCTTACTATGCAGGGAAAAAAGAACCATTCGGCTACATAGGAATGGTGTGAGCAATATTATCAATTGGGTTCTTGGGCTTTATTGTATGAGCCCATCACATATTCACAGTGGGAATAGATGTGGATACCCGAGCTTACTTTACATCTGCCACTATGATCATCGCTATCCCAACTGGCATTAAGGTCTTTAGCTGACTCGCAACCTTACATGGAGGGACAATCAAATGAGACCCACCCATGCTATGAGCCTTAGGATTCATCTTCTTATTTACTATCGGAGGCTTAACAGGAATTGTCCTAGCCAACTCATCGCTAGACATTGCCCTCCACGATACCTACTACGTAGTTGCCCACTTCCATTATGTTCTCTCAATGGGGGCAGTTTTCGCCATTCTAGCAGGATTCACTCACTGATTCCCCCTTTTCACAGGCTTCACTCTCCACCCCTCATGAACTAAAGCACACTTCGGAGTAATATTTACAGGAGTAAACCTAACTTTCTTCCCACAGCACTTCCTAGGCCTAGCTGGCATGCCCCGACGATACTCAGACTACCCGGACGCCTACACATTATGAAACACATTATCCTCAATCGGCTCCCTAATCTCAATAACAGCTGTAATCATACTCATATTCATCGTCTGAGAGGCTTTCTCCGCAAAACGAAAAGTACTTCAGCCCGAATTAACTTCCACTAACATCGAATGAATCCACGGCTGCCCCCCTCCATACCACACCTTCGAGGAACCAGCCTTTGTCCAAGTACAAGAAAGGAAGGAATCGAACCCTCACATGCTGGTTTCAAGCCAACCGCATCAAACCAATTAATGCTTCTTTCTCATGAGCTGTTAGTAAACCAATTACATAGACTTGTCAAGACTAAATCACAGGTGCAAACCCTGTACACCTCACATGGCAAACCACTCCCAACTAGGATTTCAAGATGCCTCATCCCCCATCATAGAAGAACTTGTTGAATTCCACGACCACGCCCTAATAGTAGCATTGGCAATCTGTAGCCTAGTCCTCTACCTTCTTACCCTCATACTTATAGGAAAACTATCATCAAATACTGTAGATGCCCAAGAAATCGAACTAATCTGAACTATCCTTCCTGCCGTCGTCCTAGTCTTACTCGCCCTCCCCTCCCTGCAAATCCTCTACATAATAGATGAAATCGATGAACCCGATCTTACCCTAAAAGCCATTGGCCACCAATGGTACTGAACTTATGAGTACACTGACTTCAAAGATCTTTCATTCGACTCTTACATGACCCCAACAACAGACCTCCCCCAAGGCCACTTCCGCCTCCTAGAAGTCGACCACCGCATTGTAGTCCCAATAGAGTCACCCATCCGAATAATCATTACCGCTGACGATGTACTTCACTCATGAGCCGTCCCAACCCTCGGGGTAAAAACAGACGCAATTCCAGGGCGATTAAATCAAACTTCCTTCATCACCACTCGGCCAGGAGTGTTTTACGGACAATGCTCAGAAATCTGCGGAGCTAACCACAGTTTCATGCCCATCGTAGTAGAATCTACTCCTCTCAAACATTTTGAAGACTGAACTTCTCTTTTATCATCCTAACCATTAAGAAGCTATGAACCAGCACTAGCCTTTTAAGCTAGAGAAAGAGGAGATTTCCCCCCTCCTTAATGGTATGCCTCAGCTAAACCCCAACCCATGATTCACTATCATAATCCTAACCTGATTCACCTTCTCCCTACTTATTCAACCCAAACTACTATCGTTTATCCCCACAAATAACCCCACAAGCAAAACCGTAACAACAAAACCCACCCCCTGAACTTGACCATGAACCTAAGCTTCTTCGACCAATTTTCAAGCCCATACCTCCTAGGCATGCCACTAATCCTCCCATCCCTTCTTCTCCCGACCCTCCTACTCCCATCACCGGGACGCCGATGGGTCAATAACCGTCTTTCTACCATTCAACTCTGGTTCATTCACCTAATTACGAAACAACTAATAACCCCCCTAAACAAAGCAGGTCACAAATGAGCCCTCCTCCTAACTTCCCTTATCTTAATACTCCTCTTCATCAACCTACTTGGCCTCCTCCCATACACCTTTACCCCCACCACTCAATTATCGATAAACATAGCCCTAGCCTTTCCCCTATGACTTGCTACTTTACTAATCGGATTACGAAATCAACCCTCCGCATCCCTAGGCCACCTCCTCCCTGAGGGAACACCCACCCCATTAATTCCAGCTCTAATCATAATCGAAACAACCAGCCTTCTCATCCGACCTTTAGCCCTAGGAGTACGCCTGACAGCTAACCTCACAGCTGGCCATTTACTTATCCAACTCATCTCCACAGCCACAATTGCCCTCTTACCAATAATACCATCAATCTCTCTCCTAACAGCAATCATCCTCTTTCTACTGACCATCTTAGAAGTAGCAGTAGCTATGATCCAGGCCTATGTCTTTGTTCTCCTACTAAGCCTCTACTTACAAGAAAATATCTAATGGCACACCAAGCACATTCCTACCACATAGTCGACCCAAGCCCATGGCCAATCTTCGGCGCAGCCGCAGCACTACTAACTACCTCAGGCTTAATCATATGATTCCACTTCAACTCATCAACCCTACTATCAATAGGTCTTCTTTCCATACTTCTAGTTATACTCCAGTGATGACGAGATGTAGTTCGAGAAAGCACCTTCCAAGGCCACCATACCCCAACTGTCCAAAAAGGCCTGCGATACGGCATGATCCTCTTCATCACATCAGAAGCTTTCTTCTTCCTAGGCTTCTTCTGAGCCTTCTTCCACTCAAGCCTGGCCCCCACACCAGAACTAGGGGGCCAATGGCCCCCTACAGGAATTAGCCCCCTAAACCCCCTCGAAGTTCCCCTTCTAAACACAGCAATCCTCTTAGCCTCCGGCGTTACCGTAACATGAGCCCACCATAGCATTACCGAAGGAAATCGAAAACAAGCCATCCACGCACTAACCCTCACCATTATCCTAGGATTCTACTTCACTGCCCTACAGGCAATAGAATACCATGAAGCTTCATTTTCAATTGCCGATAGCGTTTACGGCTCCACTTTCTTCGTCGCCACAGGATTCCATGGACTGCACGTAATCATCGGATCATCCTTCCTATCAGTCTGTCTTCTACGACTAATCAAATTCCACTTTACATCAAATCACCATTTCGGATTTGAAGCAGCAGCCTGATACTGACACTTCGTAGACATTATCTGACTCTTCCTCTATATATCAATATACTGATGAGGATCCTGCTCTTCTAGTATACTTATTACAATTGACTTCCAATCTTTAAAATCTGGCGCAAATCCAGAGAAGAGCAATGAATTCACTCACATTCATACTATCGCTATCTTTTCTGCTAAGCACTGCACTAACCACCCTGAACTTCTGACTTGCCCAAATAACTCCAGACACAGAAAAACTATCCCCATATGAATGTGGATTTGACCCCCTAGGATCAGCCCGGCTCCCATTCTCAATCCGATTCTTCCTCAGTAGCCATCCTATTCCTTCTATTTGACCTAGAAATCGCCCTACTCCTCCCCCTCCCATGAGCCATTCAACTTCAATCACCCACTACAACCCTCACCTGAACTGCCATTATCATTACCCTCCTCACACTAGGCCTCATTTACGAGTGGATACAAGGAGGCCTAGAATGAGCAGAATAACAGGAAGCTAGTCTAACTAAGACAGCTGGTTTCGGCCCAGCAAATTATAGATAACATCTATAGCTTTCTTATGTCTCCCCTTCACTTTAGCTTCTACTCTGCATTCACATTCAGCTGCCTAGGATTAGCATTCCACCGAACCCACCTTATCTCCGCCCTTCTTTGCTTAGAGAGCATAATGCTATCCATATTCATCCCCCTCTCAATATGACCCATCGAAAACCAGACCCCATCATTCACCCTCGTACCCATCCTCATGCTAGCTTTCTCAGCATGCGAAGCTGGTGCTGGCCTAGCTATACTAGTAGCTTCAACCCGAACACATGGTTCCGACCACCTACACAACCTAAACCTCCTACAATGCTAAAAATCATCCTACCAACAACTATACTCCTACCAATAACCCTGCTATCCCCAGCAAAATCCATATGAACCAACACCACAGCCCATAGCCTCCTAATCGCCCTAATTAGCCTACACTGACTGGTCCCATCATACTACCCCTCAAAAAACTTAGCCCACTGAGCAGGTATTGACCAAATCTCAGCACCTCTGCTAGTCCTCTCCTGCTGATTCCTCCCACTCATAATCTTGGCTAGCCAGGGCCATTTACAATACGAACCCCATGTACGAAAACAAATATTCATCTCTACCCTCGTCATCATCCAACCATTTATCATCTTGGCCTTTTCAGCAACAGAACTCATACTATTCTACATCTCATTCGAGGCAACCCTAATCCCAACTCTAATCTTAATTACACGCTGAGGAAACCAACCCGAACGACTCAGCGCAGGCATTTACCTCCTCTTCTACACCCTAATCAGCTCCCTACCACTACTAATCTCCATCCTCTACCTCCACTCAAAAACAGGGACACTCCACCTTCCTATCCTCAAACTCACCCACCCAAATCCATCGACCCCATGAACAAGCTTGCTATCAAGCCTAGCCCTCCTAATAGCATTTATAGTCAAAGCCCCCCTATATGGCTTGCACCTATGACTACCTAAAGCCCACGTAGAAGCACCAATTGCAGGCTCAATACTACTCGCTGCCTTACTACTTAAGCTAGGAGGATATGGCATTATACGAGCCACCCTACTAATTGAACCCCCATCCAACCACCTACACTACCCATTCTTAACCTTGGCCTTATGAGGCGCCTTAATAACTAGTTCCATCTGCCTACGTCAAACCGACCTAAAATCCCTCATCGCCTACTCATCCGTAAGCCACATAGGCCTAGTAATTGCCGCAGGCATAATCCAAACTCAATGATCATTCTCAGGAGCAATAATCCTCATAATCTCCCATGGACTAACATCCTCCCTCCTGTTCTGCCTAGCAAACACAAACTACGAGCGAACACACAGCCGCATTCTCATCCTCACACGAGGCCTACAACCCCTCCTGCCATTAATATCAACATGATGGCTCCTAGCCAACCTAACTAACATAGCCCTGCCCCCAACCACCAATTTAATAGCAGAATTAACAATCATAATCGCCCTCTTTAACTGATCACCCCTTACAATCGTCCTGACCGGAATCGCAACACTCTTAACCGCTTGCTACACCTTATACATACTACTGTCCACCCAACGAGGAACCCTGCCAACCCACATCACAACAACCTCAAACTCAAACACACGAGAACACCTCCTAATAACCCTCCACATCATCCCAATATTAGCCCTCATTCTTAAACCAGAGTTAATCTCAGCAACCCCTCTATGCAAACATAGTTTAATTCAAACATTAGATTGTGATTCTAAAAATAGGAGCTCAAACCTTCTTGTTCGCCGAGGGGAGGCTAAGCCAGCAAGAACTGCTAATTCCTGCATCCGAGCTTTAAATCTCGGCCCCCTTAACTTTTAAAGGATAAAAGTAATCCATTGGTCTTAGGAACCACCCATCTTGGTGCAATTCCAAGTAAAAGTAATGGAAACAGTACTACTCCTAAACACCTTTACGCTACTAACCCTATTTATCCTCCTCACCCCAATCATCCTATCCCCCCTACTTAATCTCAAAAACCCCCCACAGTCAATCCCCCAAACCATTAAAACTGCCTTCCTAATCAGCCTCATTCCAACAACCATCTTCCTCCACTCAGAGATAGAGAGCATCACCACCTATTGAGAATGACAACTCACCCAAAACTTCAAAATCCCGATCTCCTTGAAAATAGACCTATACTCCATAGTATTCTTCCCCATTGCACTGTTTGTAACCTGATCTATCCTAGAATTTTCAACATGGTACATAGCCTCCGAACCCTTTATCATAAAATTCTTCACCTTCCTCCTTATTTTCCTCATCGCCATATTAACCCTCACAATCGCAAACAACATATTCCTTCTATTTATCGGCTGGGAGGGAGTAGGAATCATGTCATTCCTCCTCATCGGCTGATGGCAAGGACGAGCCGAAGCCAACACAGCTGCACTCCAGGCCATAATCTATAATCGAATCGGAGACATCGGCCTAATCCTAAGTATAGCATGACTAGCCTCGACACTAAACACCTGAGAAATCCAACAAGCTATTCAACCAAACCAAACACCTACCCTCCCTCTTCTAGGACTAATCCTAGCCGCTACAGGAAAATCAGCTCAATTCGGCCTCCACCCATGACTTCCTGCAGCAATAGAGGGCCCAACTCCAGTCTCCGCCCTACTCCACTCCAGCACCATAGTAGTGGCCGGAATCTTCTTACTCATTCGCACTCACCCTATCTTAACCTCAAATAAATTAGCCTTAACCTCATGCCTATGCCTAGGCGCCCTATCAACATTATTCGCTGCCACCTGCGCCCTCACCCAAAATGACATCAAAAAAATCATTGCCTTCTCTACCTCAAGCCAACTAGGCCTCATAATAGTTACAATCGGACTAGACCTCCCCCAACTTGCTTTCCTCCACATCTCAACTCACGCATTCTTCAAAGCCATGCTATTCCTATGTTCCGGCCTAATCATCCACAGCTTAAATGGGGAACAAGACATTCGCAAAATGGGATGCCTACAAAAAACCCTCCCAATAACCACCTCCTGCCTGACCATCGGCAATCTCGCCCTAATAGGCACTCCATTCCTAGCGGGCTTCTACTCAAAAGACCTAATCATTGAAAACCTAAACACTTCATACATTAACACCTGGGCCCTTCTCCTCACACTACTTGCCACATCCTTCACCGCAACTTACAGCCTCCGCATGACCCTCCTAGTCCAAACAGGACACACCCGAACCCCCACAATTACGCCCATTAATGAGAACACACCCTCAGCCATCCTGCCTATCATTCGACTAGCTTTCGGCAGCATCATAGCCGGCTTATTAATCTCATCACTCACCCTTCCCATGAAAACACCCCCAATAACCATGCCCACTATTACAAAAACTGCCGCCATTGCCGTCACAGCCCTTGGAATCATCCTCGCCCTAGAACTCTCAAACATAACACACACCCTCACCCCCCCAAAACAAAACCCTCTTACAAACTTCTCTTCTTCACTAGGCTACTTCAACCCCCTAATACATCGAACTAACCCTGCAATCCTCCTAAACACCGGACAAAAAATTGCCTCCCACTTAATCGACATAACATGGTACAAAAAAATAGGCCCTGAAGGCCTTGCCAACCTCCACCTCATTATAAGTAAAACCTCCACAACCCTTCATACAGGCCTAATCAAATCCTACCTAGGATCCTTCGCCCTAACAATCCTCACAACAATCCTACTAACCCAAAAATAAAACTTAATGGCACCCAACATCCGAAAATCTCACCCCCTACTAAAAATAATCAATAACTCCCTAATCGACCTACCCGCCCCATCCAACATCTCCGCTTGATGAAACTTCGGCTCCCTGTTAGCAGTATGCCTCGCTACTCAAATCCTCACCGGCCTCCTACTGGCTATACATTATACCGCAGATACTTCCCTAGCTTTCTCCTCCGTAGCCCACACATGCCGAAACGTACAGTACGGCTGACTCATCCGAAACCTTCATGCAAATGGCGCCTCATTCTTCTTCATTTGCATCTTCCTTCACATCGGACGCGGCCTCTACTACGGCTCCTACCTATACAAAGAAACATGAAACACCGGAGTTATCCTACTCCTCACACTCATAGCAACCGCTTTTGTGGGATACGTCCTCCCATGAGGACAAATATCATTTTGAGGGGCTACCGTCATCACAAATCTATTCTCAGCAATCCCTTACATTGGACAAACCCTAGTCGAGTGAGCCTGAGGGGGATTCTCAGTTGACAACCCAACCCTCACCCGATTCTTCGCCCTACACTTCCTCCTCCCCTTCGTAATTGCAGGAATTACTGTCACCCACCTCATATTCCTACACGAATCAGGCTCAAACAACCCACTAGGCATCTCATCTAATTCCGACAAAATCCCATTCCACCCCTACTACTCCCTCAAAGACATCCTAGGCCTAGCACTTATACTCACCCCATTCCTAACACTAGCCCTATTCTCACCTAACCTTCTGGGCGACCCAGAGAACTTCACCCCAGCAAACCCACTAGTAACCCCCCCTCACATTAAACCAGAATGATACTTCCTATTTGCCTATGCTATCCTGCGCTCAATCCCAAATAAACTCGGAGGCGTCCTAGCACTAGCAGCCTCAGTACTCATCCTCCTCCTCATTCCCTTCCTTCACAAATCCAAACAGCGAACTATAACCTTCCGCCCACTTTCCCAAGCCCTATTTTGATTGCTAGTTGCCAACCTTCTCATCTTAACTTGAGTGGGAAGCCAACCAGTAGAACACCCATTCATCATCATCGGCCAAATAGCATCATTCTCATACTTCACCATCCTACTAATCCTTTTCCCCGCAGTCGGAACTCTAGAGAACAAAATACTCAACTACTAGTACTCTAATAGTTTATGAAAAACATTGGTCTTGTAAACCAAAAACTGAAGACTACACCCTTCTTAGAGTAACTCAGAAAAAAAGGACTTAAACCTTTCTCTCCAGCTCCCAAAGCTGGTATTTTAAATAAACTATTCTCTGAAACCCCTAACCGCCCGAATCGCCCCCCGAGACAACCCGCGTACAAGCTCCAGCACAACAAACAGCACCAACAACAAACCTCACCCCGCCACTAAAAACAACCCAACTCCGCATGAATAAAACACCGCCACCCCACTGAAATCCAACCGAACAAAAGATATCCCCCCACTATCAACAGTAACCACTACAACCTTCCAAAAATCAACAAATCCCGCCAAAAACGCCCCAACACAAACCACCAAAACAAACCCCAACCCATAACCAACTACCCGCCAATCTCCCCAAGCCTCAGGATACGGATCTGCCGCCAAAGACACGGAATAAACAAAAACCACCAGCATACCCCCCAAATAAACCATAAACAACGCCAAGGAAATAAAAGAAACGCCTAAACTCACCAACCACCCGCACCCAACTACAGATGCCAGCACTAACCCCACCACACCATAATAGGGAGAAGGATTAGATGCCACAGCTAAAACCCCTAATATAAAACAGACCCCAAGAAAAATTACAAAATAAGTCATATATTCCCGCTTGGATAGACCCCAAGGACTACGGCTTGAAAAGCCATTGTTGTTCTCAACTACGGGAAC